GAACGGAAGAATAAAGAGAATTTTTTACTTAAAACTTAAATTGGAAGTTGCAACAGATCCAAATGGAAAGGAATTGATAAAACAGTACTAAAAACAGAATTTTGTCGCTTAGACCTATTAAGGTTTATAGGGTTTTGTATAGACAAAAAAAATAAAATGATTCAATTTATATAATTATGTAATATTACATATTGGAATTTGAAAAAAAAAAATAAAAAGATTCAGTATTTGGGAGATAAAGACACAAAAATCAGAAACAATATAGAATCCCTTTTTTGAGCACTTAACCGATGAATTTCGGTGTTCAAAAAATGATTCGCAGAGAAGAGAGATATTTGTACTTTACTTATTTTTGAGTAGAATACCATTTGAAGTGTATAAAGTGTATAAGAAGGGTTGCATTTATTAAACACGTACGCGGATGGCTATAATATCCGACTTCTCTTTTATTTTAGTACCTTCTATTCGGGACAGCCCCGGTCGTCCTTTATCAAACGAAAATATCTATTCAATGCAAAAATGAAGTAGAATAATTTTATGATAATTCCCTATCGACAACATATCTAACTAATAGATATCTGTAATTTATGTTCTGGGGTTTACATAGACTCATATATTTTGTTATAATTGAAATTGAGAAGTATTTTTTGATTAAAAAAAATAAATACTGATTAGTTTTATCTCAATTTGTATTTTCTTATGTATGTCATTAGGAAAACACAATTTTGAGATTAAAATCTCCAGAAGCGTTCATAAATTCGAAGTAAGCATAAGCAGTCAATAGTTAATGGTTCCAATTTGTCGGCTGAAAATCCACATGTGATTTCTCAATAGAAAAGCGAGAGAATGTTTTTAGCATTGTGGATTTTGAGATACTCTAGAATGAATCGAAGGAATGGATCAAATCCAAAACAAAAAAAATTGAAAATTTCAAGTACAATAAAAATTTAGTAATCCGAGAAGATTTTTGTATCATTTTGGCGGCATGGCCGAGTGGTAAGGCGGGGGACTGCAAATCCTTTTTCCCCAGTTCAAATCCGGGTGTCGCCTGATCAAACAAAAAACCCGAAATCTCTTCTTTTCTTCTGTTCTGCTGATATAACTCGGAGAATAATTCTCCGGTAGAAACAGAGGAAAGACTGTTGATATTTGATTCTAAACATTTGGTCTGAGGTTTTTCGAAAATAAAAGATTGTGAATCCTCGTTTGCATCCAGGATTCAAGGAAATATTATAATCTATTCTTATAATCTATTCTTATAATCTATTCTTATAATCTATTATATAGTAGGGAGCTTTTAAGACTTTATTATTCCCTTCTATTACTATACTAAGGGACTGTCTAATGACTGGATCTTGGATTAGATTGTAGAGCCTGCTAAGAAATATGATTCTATTTAGAATTTTGGAAAGGGTTGGAAGTTGCGTTATATATGACGGACTTGCGAGATGAACGCTGGGGTATACAATCAATATTAGATTCGATGGATAATCTTTTTTTTTTTATAGAAAAAAGAAAGCATTTTTTTTTGATAACCCCTAGCCAAGCCCCCTACCCCTCAGAGATAATCGGGAAAGGGGGTATGGATTAGGGGAAATATAGGTCTGTACTAGATAGTGATTTATCTTTTTTAGTGATTTCTCCCTTTCCGTTTTTACTTACGAGGGTCAACAAAAAAATAGGCCTTATTATTCACATGTTCCCATTCCCTTTGGATATTTTGCTTGTGTTTAATCTTTCCCCGATTCGAAATCAGAATCAGATTGGTTTATCAATAGTGTTCGGACAAAATCCCCTTTTTTTGACTCTGCACCATTGATTCCACTATTATTAGTGAGGAATAATTCCTTTGTATTTATAGAGATAGGAGACATAATTCACATGGATATAGTAAGTCTCGCTTGGGCTGCTTTAATGGTAATCTTTACATTTTCCCTTTCACTCGTAGTGTGGGGAAGAAGTGGGCTCTAGAAGTACTACTAAATTGAGTTGAAGAATCAAACCGTATCACTTGTTTTATAGATCGTTCTGCAACGCGTTTTGAACTATTTAAAATCAAAATATCTGAATTTCGAATTTCATTGGAGTCAAATGGAGTAATCTATGATATGAATCATACTCTTTCAATCAAAGAGATATTTGAGCGATTCCCCTGTTTGTATTTCGAAAAGAAGGGGATTCAGATGATTAGAAATTTATTCCAACCTAAGATTCTTCCGAAATTTTCTATTTCAATCAATGGAATGGGCTCTTACCATCTTTATAGATGGATACTGAGGAAGACCGCACCCCTTTTTTTGTTTGATTGCTTTTCCTTTTTACTGTTCAAAGAACAAGTTATTTTGTTAAGTGTATACGAACTTTCTATGAGAAATGATATATAGTAGTTATCTAACGAGAGACTATGAAATAATAAGATCTTGCTTCGGACGAATCACATATTGGGCATTTATCGCTTGGTTTCTAATCTTATAAAGGCGATTTATGCTTTATCGACTTTTTTCATATCATGGTTTGGGCGTTAAAAATAAGTGAGGTTTCCTCTTCTTTATTAGGAAAAGGAATTAGAATCCTAAGATAATTCTAATCTTAGATTGATCGGAACAAATAGATGTAGCAAATAAATAGAATTGGGTGTTATGTCAATTCTATACAATATGTTATGTCAATTCCATACAATATATGGAATTAATAGAATATATTACATGATCATAATTTGTAGATTGATCTATAGAATCTATCTTTATTCTAGATTAAAGAATAAGAGATCGATAGTATGGTAGAAAGACGGATTCATCTATTTCTTTTTTACCATACTATCAAATTAATAGAATACTGCCGATTAAAGTCCGCTCATTTCATTTAAGTTAAGACACGAAATTGGAATACTTTTCATTTGACTTCGTCAATTTTTGATAAGAACTCAGAAGGAAAGTTTTATTCAAATTCATTTGAAAATTCAAATGAATTAATCATTTTGACTAACTGTTTTTACATAAATGATAAGTAGAAAGGCGGTAGGAACTAGAATGAATAGTGCGGTAGCAATAAATGCAAGAATATTTACTTCCATAATCTCATCGGTTTTTTTACTTCACAATAACTCGGGATTTAATCCCATAGAGATGATAAATCTTTCGTCTGTAAATTCAATGAATGAATTACCTCTAGATGATCTTGAATGGGATCAATATCATGAATAACAATATCTGATCTATCAAATCAACTCGTAGTCGAGACTTGAATAGTATAACATAGGAAGTTCTTTTATCCATACCAAAAAATGATTTTGATTTCTGAACCAATTAATCCAAAATTCCTTGTATTTATTATCTGTTTCCTTGTTTTTTTCTATAACTTATCTTGCGTCTTGCTTGGATAATCCTCTGATGAAGGATTATCAGATTGCCTTTCCACTTAGATTAGTCACATAGTTACAAATCTAAACAAAGAATAAACGCGAAATGGAAAACATGGGAAAGAAAAAAGAAACAAAGACTCCTTTTTGCTTGGGAATGAAATTATGCCCCCCGACACCCTTTCTATGTTCTATGAAAGGGTGAAATGAATAGATGTATTTATTGGATATTGGATCCGTCGGGACTGGCGGGGCTCGAACCCGCAGCTTCCGCCTTGACAGGGCGGTGCTCTGACCAATTGAACTACAATCCCAGGAAAATAAGGGATCTAGCAGAAGATTTTCTTCTTTTTTAGCTTCGTATGCGGTATTTCTGAAGGGCAAGGTGGGTTATACCATCTTATGGTAGATTGGCGAATTATTGGGCCGAGCTGGATTTGAACCAGCGTAGACATGTTGCCAACGAATTTACAGTCCGTCCCCATTAACCACTCGGGCATCGACCCAGGAAGAATAAATTTGAGGCTTATTGGTAATCCATGATCAACTTCCTTTCGTAGTACCCTACCCCCAGGGGAATTCGAATCCCCGCTGCCTCCGTGAAAGAGAGGTGTCCTAAACCACTAGACGATGGGGGCTAACTTGCTCAACCGCCCTCATACTATGATCATAGTATGATCAGTTTTTTGAAATTGTCAATATAATGGAATGGTATGATTAGATCTGAGGGATCTTTGCGTTTTTCAGAGAATTGTATCGAATTTTTTGATTCGTCGTTCATATTAAAGAATACCAGGGATAAAAGAATACTAGGGATAGGAGTTTTTCAGAGAATGATTGGTCCGTCAGAAAAAAAATGGGAGGGGTATAGACTTTTTTGATTCGTCGTTCATATTAAAGAATACCAGGGATAAAAGAATACTAGGGATAGGAGTTTTTCAGAGAATGATTGGTCCGTCAGAAAAAAAATGGGAGGGGTTAGCTCTATTTTTTTGCTTTCATTCATTGTTAAGACGAGATATTCTTATCTCTATCTCACACTAAACCAGGAAAGTAAGAACCAATAAATCTAGTAAAATAAATCTATTAAGCGAGATCAACAAGTTATTGAAAATCTTCTATAAAATTTGAGTTCAAGGGGATAAGTAGAATCTCTTCATCACACGATTCAATGAAATATCTTGAAATTTATTTTATGTCGAATTGGTAACTGTCCATGTTATGTATCAATCAAGTCAATTTTGCTTTGATAAGAATCATTTCAATAAAATAAATTGGGGTCGGTCTTAAAAAAATTTACCCTAGAGTTGCTAGGCAAATCCATTTGATTATTAAAAATAAGCCACTAGCCACTATGAGTCTAGTGCATATACTTATGTATATAATATATGTGCATATAGATATTTTATCTACATAGCGACCCGTTGGGGAATTTAATCAAATAAGCCCTTTTAACTCAGTGGTAGAGTAACGCCATGGTAAGGCGTAAGTCATCGGTTCAAATCCGATAAGGGGCTTGGGGGTTTTTCAGAAAAGTACATAGTATTCAGAAAATAGAGATATTCTTTTTATTTGGAATAAAAAAAGTAACTAACTAGATACTACGTTATCATTATACTGAGTTAGAGTATATAGTAGTTCT